CAGTTACACCAAAAGATGCAGTCAATACAGCCAAAATCACACCTGTAACCCAAGTCAATTCGCGCGGTTTTTTAAATCCACCTGTGAGATACACACGAAATACGTGTAGAATCATCATTAGCACCATCATACTTGCTGACCATCGATGAACTGATCGGATTAACCAACCAAAGTTGGCTTCAGTCATTATGTATTGAACAGAGGCAAAAGCCTCTGTAACGGTCGGACGATAGTAAAAAGTCATAGCAAAACCGGTAGCTACTTGTACTAAAAAACAAGTAAGTGTGATCCCTCCTAGACAATAAAATATGTTGACATGAGGAGGAACATATTTACTAGTTATATCATCTGCAATCGCCTGAATCTCGAGACGCTCCTCGAACCAATCATATACTTTATTGAGATAGGTAAACCAAAGAGACTCCCCCTCTGAGAACCGTATATGAGAATTTCATCTCGTACGGCTCAAGCAAAAACACCCAAATAGTGGTTGCAACGGATATGTAATAGAAAGTTTGAAACTTCTTAGCCACTTGATTCAATCGTCCCTGAAGATACGAAGCGAAGGAACCAAAATCCGGAATCTCTTCTTTGTGATGATAATGCCAAAATATCAAGTTGGCTCATTCGTCTTTATGTTGATCGTTACAGGCCTCTTGAATCTTCTCTTCCCCTATTTATTTTATTTTGGATTTGTTGTTTTTGTTTGTGCGTAATACGGATTTACTATATGTTTTGTTTACTATTGATAGGAATTCTCTTGTGGAGACCCTATGAATCGATTGAAACCTCAGATTCATACTAGAACCACGATGATTCAATAAAGCGCCCAAGCTAAGCCCAAAGATTCTCTGAGTAAGAACCATTTGATCATCACTTATTCAATGAATGGATGGAATGACTAAAAATCCATAGAAACATTGGTCCTTCGGTCAAAATAAGCATAATTCTGAAGGAAGAAAAATCGTTCGATTTATGACTCGTTGTTTGAAAATTTGTTGGAGTCCGGTCGTGAGGTCTGAATAGTAGGTATGAATCATAGTTCAAATATTTCTTGATCTATTCCATATATTCCGTGCTCCAGATACTAGAATGAATATCCGACGAGGTAGAACCATCTCTATCGAGATGACAGACCTATTCTCTGTACTATCAATAGGATCAATTATAACAAGTCACACACTCATATTCCGGAAATACCGAAACAACGGAATTCCACGGTCGAACTACCAGAATGGCCTAGAAATCCGAGTCCTAAGTGATTCATTTTGGATTGAAAAGCTAGGACTTCATGGTTCTTATGGGACCTAACTCATTGAAATTCCATCCAGTAAAACGGAAGAATTATAAATCTCCAAAATAATAGATAGGAATATCGCAAATAGAGCCATTGCGACACCCATGAAAGGGGTAGTTCCCCATCCAGGAGCCACTTTACCATATTCCGAATTCAATGGTTTCAATAAATCCCCTGTAATAGTTCGTCTTGGCCCAGATCTAGAACTACCCTCAACGGTTTGTGTAGCCATAAATCCTATTGCATTGGTTGAGATCTGTTGACTTTGTATACTATTTCGTTGTAAATAAACGATCTTATCGTAGCGTAGATCGATCGTGGTCTTGAAATTATCTAATAATGGAAACAGCAACCCTAGTCGCCATCTCCATATCTGGTTCACTTGTAAGCTTTACTGGGTACGCCTTATATACCGCTTTTGGGCAACCCTCTCAACAACTAAGAGATCCATTCGAGGAACACGGGGACTAGTTGAAATAATGAACCCCCCATATTGGGGGGCTCATTACTTCAATTGAGATAATGAAAAATCATTTCATCTTTTTAGTCGGAACCTTAGGCGGTTCTCGAAAAAAGATAGCGAAAAAAATGATCCCTAAAGTCGAGACTAACAGGAATGTATAAACCAATGCTTCCATAGATTCGATCGTGGTTTACAATTATAGCTTCCACACCTATTCATTTGGGATCATTTCCCAGATAAAGAAAGGGCAAGAGTCAAAGAAAAGGCGATGATGAAAATCAAGATTTCTCCAATCCCTTATGTCAAATCAAAAAAAAATCAAATAGAGGCGAAAGATACCAGAGCAATGTTGTATCAGACTACTTGTCTCTTTGTAGTTGGATCTCCAAGTTTTTGGAATGCCCCAAATTCCACTTGAGCATCCAAATCTGGGTCAATACCAGCAAAAACATCTCTGAACAAGGTTCTAGCGCCATGCCAAATGTGTCCGAAAAAGAAGAGCAAAGCAAACGTAGCATGTCCAAAAGTGAACCAACCTCTTGGACTGCTACGAAAAACACCATCGGATTTCAAAGTAGCACGATCTAATTCAAAAATTTCACCCAATTGGGCACGTCTAGCATATTTTTTCACAGTAGCGGGATCACTATAACTGACTCCATTGAGTTCGCCACCATAGAACTCAACAGTTACACCTACCTGTTCGACACTATACTTCGATTCTGCCCTTCTAAAAGGAACATCGGCTCTCACAATTCCGTCTCCGTCTACCAAAACTACTGGAAATGTTTCAAAAAAAGTAGGCATACGACGTACAAAAAGCTCATGCCCTTCTTTATCTCTAAAGATGGGGTGTCCTAACCATCCAACAGCTATTCCATCCCCGTTATCCATTGAGCCTGCTCTGAATAATCCCCCTTTCGCCGGATTATTACCGATGTAATCATAAAAAGCTAATTTTTCGGGAATTTTAGACCAAGCTTCCGACAAACTCAGATTTTCGGCTAGCCCGGCACCAACCCTTCGATATATTTCTTGCTGGAAGTATCCCTGATCCCACTGATAACGAGTGGGACCAAATAATTCGATCGGGGTAGTTGCTGAACCATACCACATAGTTCCAGCAACAACGAAAGCTGCAAAAAAGACAGCAGCGATACTACTGGAAAGGACCGTTTCAATATTGCCCATACGTAATCCTTTGTATAGACGTTGGGGCGGGCGGACACTAAGATGGAATAGACCCGCTAATATGCCCAATGTCCCCGCTGCAATATGATGAGAGGCTATTCCTCCCGGAACAAAAGGATCAAAACCTTCCGCGCCCCACGCTGGATTTACAGATTGTACTTTTCCGGTTAGGCCATAAGGATCGGACACCCATATTCCAGGACCATACAAGCCTGTTACATGAAATGCGCCAAACCCAAAGCAAGCCACCCCTGAGAGAAATAAATGAATTCCAAAGATCTTGGGCAAATCCAAAGAGGGTTTTCCCGTACGTTCATCACAGAATATTTCTAGGTCCCAATACACCCAATGCCAGATAGCTGCTAAGAAGCACAAGCCAGAAAACACAATATGTGCCCCGGCCACACCTTCGTAACTCCAAATACCCGGATTCGTTATAGTTCCTCCTGTGATACTCCAACCACCCCATGAATTGTTTATTCCTAAACGAGTCATGAAAGGGATAACGAACATACCTTGTCTCCACATTGGATCAAGAACGGGGTCAGAGGGATCAAAAACTGCTAATTCGTATAAAGCCATCGAACCGGCCCAACCAGAAACTAGAGCTGTATGCATTATATGGACAGAAAGCAACCGACCGGGATCATTCAATACGACGGTATGAACACGATACCAAGGTAAACCCATGGAAATACCCCTTTATCAAAGAAAAAATAGACACTATGTAACTTTATCGCATTGGAAAAGACTATGCTATGGACCTCACCTTTTCAGTGGATTATCCCGAAGCAAGGGTTAATATTTATTCCGTTCCGTTGGTAATAATTGAACAATTCTGTTCGTAGGAACAAAGAGAAGCAGATCTATTCTATACCCAATAAGTACCAATACGCAATGGGGGCTGGTCCCATTTTTTGTGAGCGAATGCATAGATACTTGTTCATCATTCAAACGATCCATTCGTAAGAATTTTTCTTTATTCATTCTGTCTTCCTCCATGAACCTTCGAATCTATGGATAAAATACGATAAACGGCAATATTATGAAGACAATAAACCCGTTGTTACGTTTCCACATCAAAGTGAAGTATAGTACTTAACCTCTTTTTCTTTAATTTAATGCCCATTGGTGTTCCAAAAGTACCTTTTCGGAGTCCTGGAGAGGAAGATGCAGTTTGGGTTGACGTATAGTGCGACTTGTCAGACATATTGGGTCATATGGGATTTCCCCGTTCTCTCCCCCGATGGAGATATCCTCTCTTTCGCCCAAGAAAGATTGATTGAACCATCAATAATTCGGAGCGTGAAGTGCAATTAGATCAATTTATTGGGGGATCCATATTATCAATTAGAAGAATTTATGGTTGGCTTGGACCAATAAAATGAAGTATACAGGCTCCGTTCAGAAAATACCAAATTGGCAATCTATGTATGATTACCACTCGTATCATAAATGATTCCTTTATACCATATGAGTGATCTCATACTGCCAATCAATGGAGTAATATGATGAATACATCATATATTGGGCGGAAGACATGAAACGAATTGAAAAAAAAAAAGAAAGAAGTCGTAGCAAAAAGAAGTGGTACTGAGATTATTTGTCCTATATGTGCAAATAGAATTCGGGCAGATCTTTACCCGGAGTAGAGCATAAACCTAAAAGAATTGAAGAGGCCCATTCAGGAACAAGAAAATTACATCGTGATTTGGATCTCGATGAAACAATACATCAATGAGAGGTTAGTTCGATAAGTTCAGTGAATTCTAGGGAAGCAAGTCAAGTCAAAACTCATGTTTCTTGAAAAATGGAAGAAAAAGCCCCTTCGTTAGGAAAAACCCTGCTACGAAAAGAGAAAAGGGCTGGAATCGACACATTGATTCTTTTTTTGTTTCGCAATTTTTATTTTTTGAACCGTATGCATCCAAAGGTGCGTGTACGGTTCCTAAAGGATAAAATTTTGTCCTAATCAACCGACTTTATCGAGAAAGATTACTTTTTTTAGGCCAAGAGGTTGATAGCGAGATCTCGAATCAACTTGTTGGTCTCATGGTATATCTCAGCATAGAGGATGATACCAGGGATCTTTATTTGTTTATAAACTCTCCCGGCGGATGGGTAATACCAGGAATAGCTATTTATGATACTATGCAATTTGTGCCACCAGATGTGCATACAATATGCATGGGATTAGCCGCTTCAATGGGATCTTTCATCCTGGTCGGAGGAGAAATTACCAAACGTCTAGCATTCCCTCACGCTTGGCGCCAATGAGTTTTTTATTTGAGAGAAAAAGAAGACTATGCCTTCGCCATATGGAATATAAATAATAAGTAATAATAGCATGGCACTTCGAGTTCGATATGAGCAAACCATTCTCGTTTTTTCATAACATGAGATTATGTATCGAGATAGTAGTATGAAACAAAGGTTATTTCCGATTTGATCTTATGTATCGGGGTTCCATTTCAGCGTCACAAACCTTTTTGCTTCCACACCAGAAGTCTCTTTCCGATATTTATGTTATGAAAGAGTATGAAAAAAAAAAAAGATTCTTTTTTCCTTATTTGATCGGATCAAAAAGAAACTTTGGGATTGCTGAATCTCAGACGAGATAAATATATAAAGCAACGGAACCATCATAGTATTTTTTGACTCCTACGAAAGGAAGGATGGTAAATGGATCATTCAACGATCTGGGTTTGATGGATTCTATTTGTCTCTTTCTTTGATGGAAGGGAAAAAGAAATTCCATTGCAGAGCCGTATGCAATGCACAAAAGATGCCTGTACGGTTGTTCAATTCTATCTTTTTCTTTTTGTTTGTTATTCTTTATCCCTTCCTTTCGCCCGATCATGCGAGATAGAGGAATCGTTTATTATGTTATATCATCAGGGTTATGATCCACCAACCTGCTAGTTCTTTTTATGAGGCACCCACAGGAGAATTTATCCTGGAAGCGGAAGAACTACTGAAACTCCGCGAAATCCTCACAAGGGTTTATGTACAAAGAACGGGCAATCCTTTATGGGTTGTATCCGAAGACATGGAAAGAGATGTTTTTATGTCAGCAGCAGAAGCCCAAGCTCATGGCATTGTTGATCTTGTAGCGGTCGAAAATACCGGGGATTTCGCATAAATCCGTGATTCCATTTCGAATCATAATTCGAATGAACCGTGATTTGATCTTTTATCTTCTTACCCGGGTAAAATCAAATAGTAAATGGAAGTAATTCATAATCATCCGGTTAGGATCGATCTAAACCAGCCCATTCTGTATACGATTCAGCATGCCAACTATTAAACAACTTATTAGAAACACAAGACAGCCAATCAGAAATGTCACGAAATCCCCAGCTCTTCGAGGATGTCCTCAGCGTCGAGGAACATGTACTAGGGTGTATGTGCGACTCGTTCAGATCATGAGCTAGAGCAAATGAGACGATTTTTCCAGTCTCAATGACCAGTACCAATGAATGGGATAGAATGGAAGAACTCCATTCACTATCTAAAAATAAAGATCTATCATATACCTCTATTGTGTATGGAATTTATGGTTTCCATTGGTGCAAATCCAATCACCTCGATTTGAGATGAAAAGCAATTCTCCATTGGTAGCAAATGGTTATCCATTAAGCGGGGGAAATGGTATTTAAGAAGCAGAAAGATTATGCTCCTACTCTTGCAAGAACGGACTAACAGGGTCAGCTACCTAGCCAACCTTCATAATTAAATGCCGTCACTGTATGAATAGATCTCATTGTGAAAAGACCTATTACTGGATAATTCATGGGTAGAGCCAAAGAGTGTGAACTGTACAAGTTACCAATAACATTGATTAAATGAGGGAAGGGGCTCCGGTGTATAGAGAGGGCCTCACCGTTTAAGAAGTAATCATAGAAACGATGGAAGCCACTATTTATTTATTTATCCATTTACATTTACTACCTATTTATTTTATACCTATTTTATACCAAATATCAGTAAAATTTCTTATTTTGAGGTGAAATAAATGCCTGGAAGAAATAAAAAATCGTGGTTGGGAAGGTCATAGTAGCAAAAGCCATTGGAATTTTTATTTTATACATCGGAAGAATCCGTTTTGTTATTAATAAACCAGGAGAGGGGAAAAGAATGACTGAAAGAAAAGAAATCGATTAGTTATTCATCAAAGTTTAATTTCATTCAATGACCAGAGTTAGACGAGGATATATAGCTCGGAGACGTCGAACAAAAATTCGTTTATTTGCATCAACCTTTCGAGGGGCCCATTCAAGACTTACTCGAACTACTACTCAACAGAAAATGAGAGCTTTGGTGTCCACTCATCGGGATAGAGGCAGGCGAAAGAGAGATTTTCGTCGTTTGTGGATCACTCGGATAAATGCAGTAACTCGTGAGAATAGGGTATCCTATAGTTATAGTCGATTAATACATGATCTGTACAAGAGGCAGTTGCTTCTTAATCGTAAAATACCTGCACAAATAGCTATATCAAATAGGAATTGTCTTTACATGATTTCCAATGAGATCATCAAATAAGGAGATTGGAAGGAATTCACCGGAATGATTTAAACAGAGTTCCCCGGAGAATGACCTCCGGGAAGGTAGAGTAGAAATTAATATGATAAGATAAGTAGTAGGAATGAACGAACACGTTTCAAAAAAAAAAAGATTTCTTCTTCTCCCATTCTTTTTTTTTATTCTATTACGACGCAACAATCAAATCTCTCGGCTTTTTCGAACAAAACATCAATCAATCTGATTTTGAATTCCAATTAGAGTTGTTTTGATTCAATTGAGGAGTAGGCCTATTTATTTCTGGTTCTAGGACCAGTAGTTCTAGGGATCGACTCGGTTTTCTCAAATTGTTTCTCATTATTAAGAAAAGGTAACGAAGATAAAATACGAGCTTGTTTTATAGCAATAGTAATTAATCGTTGTTGTTTCAAGGTCAATCTATTCACTCGTCTAGATAATATTTTTCCCTGTTCACTAATAAATTGACTAATTAAACTCATATTTCTATAATCAATTCGATCCCCCGATCCAATTGGGGGCAAACGCCTACGAAAAGATCGCTTGGATTTACGAAAGAGTCGCTTGGATTTATCCATGGTTTATTCCTTATCTCTAAAATCCCATTTCTTCATTCATTTCGGATCCGACCGAAATAGGACTTGATTTGTTTATATATATATAATTTCTTCCTGTTCCTTGGAAGGATGGTACACGTGTTCCGTTCGATCTATTTCTTTATCTCCCCATGAATCGTATGCTTGTAACAATAAGGACAGAATTTTCTCAATTCCAATCGACTAGGTGTATTGTGTCGATTCTTTTGAGTAATATATCTGGAAGTGCCTCGCGATTCTTTATTGAAATCATTTCGGACACAACTGGTACATTGCAAAATAACTATTCCTCTGACATCTTTACCCTTGGCCATGAACCTCCTTTGGATTCACTCAATTCTTCTATTTTCGATCCGAACCGAAGAAGAAGAAAGGAACGAAAAATAAATAGAAAATAGGTTGCTAACTCGAAATCCAATTATGAAAGATTTCGTTGCAATCAATAAAGTAATAAAATCATAAGTAATACAATTATTTCTAACTATTCATTATTCCTAATCCCAGCATTTCATTTACTATCTTATATGATCTCGAACAGCCTGCCCTAGAGCCCCATTTCTATTTCTGTTCTACCTCTATTAATTCTATCCTGAACCCGAGTTTGACTGAGGTTCAATCCACTTTTATTCTTTCTCTTTCCTTCCTATCCTAAAGAACTGAAAAAAAAAAGGGGGGGGGTTGGTCACAGAGAATTTATTGTATCTCTAATCTTCTTCATTCATCCATTCCCATATCAATAACTAGAATGAAAAAAAGGGGAATACCAACGCATCTGGGAATAAACGATTGATCTCTATCAATAGACCTGCTAAAGACCCAAACCATAGAGTAGTTAGCACAGGTGCCACGGAGAGATATGTTTTTATATCTCGCATTGAAAATCCTCCTTCTTTATTGGAATACATATATGATCAGATGCATATGTAGTTAAAGATCACTTGTATTTGTACGCGGAATCCCTAACTAAAATGGATATGTACAATGATCCGGTCTATGAGATCCACTTGTACCTAAAACAGAAAAAGATGACCCCCTCTTCCTGAGCATTACCGATAAATATTCATTCTTTTATACGTTAGGTTTCATATGTATATAATTCTTTTATTATATGAGATATGAGACCAAAAAGAAGAAATGGCAAGAGAAATTGTATATAGATAGAGGAAATAACGATGTGGAAAACAAGACAGGGATTCTCTACAATGACACTGTACAACAATGAAAAGGGATGTAGCGCAGCTTGGTAGCGCGTTTGTTTTGGGTACAAAATGTCACGGGTTCAAATCCTGTCATCCCTACCTATTATTTTTCCTATGGCCAGTAACGAGGGGTCAATTGAAATCGATGAAAATTGGACATAATCTTTTATTTTATGATACTATATGCAATGCATGCAAAATGTATTGGGGGTACAAAAAGAATCCTTTTCTTGACAGTCGTATCTGCTGTCATAAGAAAGCGCTCTTAGTTCAGTTCGGTAGAACGTGGGTCTCCAAAACCCGATGTCGTAGGTTCAAATCCTACAGAGCGTGATTCTGTTCTTGTAATGTCGAATCACAATAAAACAACTTCACTAACTTGAATTGCAACCTGAATTTGACCCCCTGCAGATTAAGGAGGAGGTCAATCAAAAAAAAAAAGATGTTACTCAATCAAAGGTCCAACTGATCCCCGCGTCTGTATTGTAAATATGCAGTTACGAATAATCCAGCCAAAGTAATAGGAATTAGACCTAAGACGATTCCAAATAGAAAAACTTCAATCATTTCAATTTATTTGAAAGAGGAGAAAAAGAGAGGTAATATCTATCCCTAAATATTAATCCCAATCTCTCATGAATCTCAATGACCAAGAATTGGCAATTGGCGCGGAAGGAACTATAGAATACCTGGAATCTCACAGAAATATTCA